ATTGAAAATAATGTTACTGCACGGACGGAGGTTATAAATTTTTTCATTTTCATCGATTAAATAATATTTAAATTTAATTACTTGAAAAGTCTCTTTTAAATTGTCAAATTGGAAATAGTTATTTACCAAGATCTGATTATGAGTTATTAAATGGTAAAATGAATAAACATTCGCAATTAGAAAGGCTGTTCCTAAAGGCCCCGGCGAATTCTTAATTGGAATTACAGGATCTTTTGTAATTTGAATTGATTCTTTTATCACATTGTGATATTTTACATCGTTGAATGGACCCATTCGAAAACAATTGGATGATGACAAAATTATCAACGATTGGAATCCCTTATTTCTATTCAACAACGTATGAATAGTTCTTTGATTTTGATTAAGGGGTTGTTGAATTCTTACTTTGGAATAAATGGAAGAAAACGGATTTATATTGGTGCAATCAGATCCATTATCCGGGAGCAATCCTGAGCCCGGTGGGTCATTCCTTTTTCCGATATATGAAATAGTGGATTTCAGCAAGTCGATTCTTAGGAAATGTCGAATCAAACCATTTGCCCTTATTTCAACAAAAGAAACACGAGCTTCTTGACTAGAAGAACTTTTTTTATCTTGGTCCCAATTCAATACTAAACAAGTCCGAACTAATTGAATATTTGTATCAGAAATTCCCCGAATTGGTTTACCATTTCCATAAAGGATATAATTGACAACTCGAAGTTTCACATTATCCCTTTCCTGCAACAGATCCGGGGGGAAAAGTCTTCCTAAAGTTATACCGTCCGTTATTTCATATGTGACGACAGGACGAACCAAAACAAAATACTTTTTCTTACTAGGTGTGATCCGTTGAACATAGATCCAATTTTTCCATTTTTTGGATTCCTTGTAATTTTGTTTTCCTGCTCCCGGTGGTATCAAAACGCCACTATGTCGGGATATCTTATCTATCTCTCCAGGAAAATGGATATCTCCAGAAAATATTTTAAGTTCAATTCTTTTTTTTTTTCTCTCCACTCGGACCAACCCGCCTACCCGGCTTCTTATATTTAAAGTAATTTGTGTATCCGCCCCAATGATACTATTGTTCTGTACCATTATGGAAGAAGATCCGGCTAATATATGCACCTCCTCGGGAATGAAAAAAAAACGATCTACTTTCATTTGGTATTTTGGCCTAAATTCCTTACCTCCTCGATACTCAATCAAATCCTCTTTTTTGACGATTGAATGCATTTCTAGAGTCCCATATTTAGTAATGCCCGAACTCTTTCTTCTGTATCGAGGATCGTCCAAATAAGCAAGAATACTATTTCTACGGAAAACGCCATTGATGGGGATTTCAATCAAGATATCCGAGGGAGGTGTTAATTCGTTCTCGCGTTTTTGAATCGATTGGAGTGGAATGATGAATCTATTTCTTCGCCTCTTTGAGAATAAATCAAAATTCTGGTAGAGAATGGTCGGATCTACGAGATTACAACGACCGGTACTTATAATTCGACTAAGGTTTGAATAATCAGGAATCCTATTTTCTTTTTTATCCGAAAAATGCGAAGTAAAGAATTTTCCTCTCGACGGATCATTCGTTCCTGAGAGGTTAGAAGTAGATTTTCTCTTGACAGAACGAGAATGCGCACTCATTTGATCTTGATCCTTGTGGATCGAAAGTGAAACTAGACTGGATCTGCGCGGCTCTCCTAATAATATCCATAAATGACTTGTTTTTGGTAATAGATGAACATTTCCATATGTAAATTCGGGTGCATGATACACATCGGTGCTCCAGTGCATTTCTCCGTCTGAGTCAGAATAAATATGTTTTCGAACTTTCTCTTTAAAATTCAAAGTAGATGTTCCTGCGCGAATCTCAGCAATCACTTGTTCTGATTCTACATATTGATCGTTTTGAACTAAAAGAAAACTTTGGGGTGGAATATTTACATTATGTCGAATATCTTCACTTTCAATAGTTACATACAAGTTTATGGAACAGAGAAAGGCGGGATGTCCATGGCGTGTACGTGTCGGATGAACTAAATTCTCCTTGAATTTGATTTTTCCATTAGAAGGGGCTCGCACATGTTCCGCAGTACCCCCCGTGAATACTCCGCCGGTATGAAAAGTTCTTAATGTTAATTGAGTACCCGGTTCTCCAATCGATTGGCCTGCAATAATACCTACAGCTTCTCCCAATTCAACCAGGTCGCCATGAGTAGGACTCCGTCCATAACATAATCGACAGATCCAAGATGCACTCCTACAAGTAAAGGGGGTTCGAATAGCTATTGGTTGTGCTCGAAAGGTTATGAATCGATTTACAAGTCCAATCCCAACGTCTTGATTTCTAGTGGCAATACAGCGCGTGCCCATATATATATCATCGGCTAGTACACGACCAATCAATGTTTGGATAAAAATCCTTTCTGGCACCATACCATTCCCAGGACTCACAGAAATACCACGGACGGTGCCACAATCTATTCGACGTACAACA